GTCTCATGAAAAACCCTTTTCGCTCCGCTTAGCCCTATCCCCCTCTAGGGGTATTTTAGTGATAGGTTCTATAGGAACTGGACGCTCCTATTTGGTCAAATACCTAGTGACAAACTCCTATGTTCCTTTGGTATTTCTGAACAAGTTCCTGGATAACAAGCCTAAAGGGTTTCTTATTGATGATATCGATATTGATGATAGTGACAATATTGATGATATTGACGAGATTGATGCTAGTGACGATATCGATCTTGACCTCGATACGGAGCTGCTAACTCTGATGAATGCGCTAACTACGGATATGATGCCGGAAATAGACCGATTTTCTATCACTCTTCAATTCGAATTAGCAAAAGCAATGTCTCCTTGCATAATATGGATTCCAAACATTCATGATCTGGATGTGAATGAGTCGAATTACTTATCCCTCGGTCTATTAGTGAACTATCTATCCAGGGATTGTGAAAGATGTTCCACTAGAAATATTCTTGTTATTGCTTCGACTCATATTCCCCCAAAAGTGGATCCCGCTCTAATAGTTCCGAATAAATTAAATACATGCATTAAGATACGAAGGCTTCTTATTCCACAACAACGAAAGCACTTTTTCAATCTTTCATATACTAAGGGATTTCACTTGGAAAAGAAAATGTTCCATACTAATGAATTCGGGTCCATAACCATGGGTTCCAATGCACGAGATCTTGTAGCACTTACCAATGAGGCCTTAGCGATTAGTATTACACAGAATAAATCAATTATAGACACTAATACAATTAGATCCGCTCTTCATAGACAAACTTGGGATTTGCGATCCCAGGTAAGATCGGTTCAGGATCATGAGATCCTTTTCTATCAGATAGGAAGGGCTGTTGCACAAAATGTACTTCTAAGTAATTGCCCCATAGATCCTATATCTATCTATATGAAGAAGAAATCATGTAACGAAAGGGATTCTTATTTGTACAAATGGTACTTCGAACTTGGAATGAGCATGAAGAAATTAACGATACTTCTTTATCTTTTGAGTTGTTCTGCCGGATCGGTCGCCCAAGACCTTTGGTCTCTACCCGGACCCGATGAAAAAAATGGGATCACTTCTTATGGACTCGTTGAGAATGCTTCTGATCTAGTTCAGGGCCTATTAGAAGTAGAAGGTGCTCTGGGGGGATCCTCATGGACAGAAAAAGATTGCAGTCAGTTTGATAATGATCGAGTAACATTGCTTCTTCGGCCCGAACCAAGGAATCCTTTAGATATGATGCAAAATGGATCTTGTTCTATCGTTGATCATAGATTTATCTATGAAAAATACGAATCGGAGTTTGAAGAAGGGGAAGTAGAAGGAGCCCTCGACCCGCAACAGATAGAAGAGGATTTATTCAATCACATAGTTTGGGCTCCTAGAATATGGCGCCCTTGGGGCTTTCTATTTTATTGTATCGAAAGGCCCAATGAATTGGGATTTCCCTATTGGGCCAGGTCATTTCGGGGCAAGCGGATCATTTATGATGAAGAGAATGAGCTTCAAGAGAATGATTCGGAGTTCTTGCAGAGTGGAACCATGCAGTACCAGACACGAGATAGATCTTCCAAAGAACAAGGCTTTTTTCGAATAAGCCAATTCATTTGGGACCCTGCAGATCCACTCTTTTTCCTATTCAAAGATCAGCCCCCTGTCTCTGTGTTTTCACATCGAGAATTCTTTGCAGATGAAGAGATGTCAAAAGGGCTTCTTACTTCCCAAACAGATCCTCCTACATCTATATATAAACGCTGGTTTATCAAGAATACGCAAGAAAAGCACTTCGAATTGTTGATTCATCACCAGAGATGGATTAGAACCAATAGTTCATTATCTAATGGATCTTTCCGTTCTAATACTCTATCCGAGAGTTATCAGTATTTATCAAATCTGTTCCTATCTAACGGAAGGCTATTGGATCAAATGACAAAGACATTGTTGAGAAAACGATGGCTTTTCCCGGATGAAATGAAAATTGGATTCATGTAACAGGAGAAGGGTTTCCCATTCCTTAGCCGGACGGATATATGGCCATGAAATAAATAGGGAGTGGAACAGAATTGACTGGGTGGTAGAGTCGTGGAAATGCTTGTTTCTTCCAAATTTTGGACCTTAGCTCCATGGAACAATATGCTACTGCTGAAACATGGAAGAATTGAAATCTTGGACTATGTATGGATGGTATGAACTGCCTAAACAAGAATTCTTGAACAGCGAACAACCAGAGCCTATTACTCACTACATCAAAAAATTTCATTAATGAAAGATGTAAATCCATTGGAAAATAAAAAATACGCATGTCTGATGAAATGGTTGTTGCTATCTACTCCAATAACAAATCGTTGGTTTAACTAACTGAATAACTAAATAAAATAGATCGACCTTTATCTTCGTCTCAGGTCGAGATGGATCTTCTCAATTGGAAGATCCCCGAGATGGATAATACACATTCCAGTTGACCGAACCCAATTCGAA